TTTTTTTTTTATAGTAAATTTATAAAATATGGTTTTGTAAAATAAATAAAGATTAATAAACTAATAAATTATAATTATATTAATTTATTATTATTTAAATTAATATATATTGATTTACAATAGTGTTAATTTTTAATATGAATATTATAAAATAAATGAGAAAAAAATATTAAATTTTTATAATAATATTTATTATTAAATAAATATTTATATAATTAATTATAATATATATATATATATATAATTAATATTAATATTATTAATAAATTAATAAATTATAATTATATTAATTTATTATTATTTAAATTAATATATATTGATTTACAATAGTGTTAATTTTTAATATGAATATTATAAAATAAATGAGAAAAAAATATTAAATTTTTATAATAATATTTATTATTAAATAAATATTTATATAATTAATTATAATATATATATATATATATATATATATAATTAATATTAATATTATTAATAAATTAATAAATTATAATTATATTAATTCAAATTTTATTAATTTTTATTATAAAAAAAAAAAAAAAAAATCTATGCGTAAAAAAATGAATATAATAAAAAAATTTTTATAGTTTATTTAATTTATTTTATATTTATTTTACATATAAATTTTAGTATAGGTTTTTAATTATTTAAATAATAATTAAATTATTTATGTAGTAATTAATATTAAAAATTTAAGAAATTAAGATTTAGTGATATATTTAAAATTAATAACAAATTTTGTGCCAGCAGTTGCGGTTAAACAAAAATTAATTTAAATTTTATTAGTAATTAAAAAATATATAAATAAATAAATATAAAAATATTAAATTATTAGGTGAAATTTTAATTTAATTAAAATTATAAATGAAATATATGATTTAATAAATTTAAATAATAAACTAGGATTAGATACCCTATTATAATAAATTTAAAATTAAAATACTAAAATAGTAAATAATAATTTATTTAAACTTAAATAATTTGGCGGTATTTTAGTTCATTTAGAGGAATCTGTTTAATAATTGATAATCCACGATTAAATTTACTTAATTTATTATTTTGTATATCGTTGTTAAATAAATATTTTTTAATAAAATTAATATTTTAAAATTTTAATAAAAATTAAATCAGATCAAGATGCAGGTTATAATTAAGAATATGATGGATTACAATAAATTTATTTAAATGAATAATGATTTGAAAAAATTATTTGAAAGTGGATTTAAATGTAATATTATTTAATATAATAATATGATTAAAAATTAAAATATGTACATATTGCCCGTCACTTTCATAAATAAATTGAAATAAGTCGTAACAAAGTAGAGGTACTGGAAAGTGTTTCTAGAAAGAGCAAATTAGAGCTTGTAAAAGTATTTCATTTACATTGAAAAGAAATTAAAATTGAATAATTAATTTGATAAATAAAAATTAATAAATAAAAATAATAAAAAAATTTTTCTGGGGGGGGGAATTAATAAGTTAGAGTATATTTATAGAAAAAATAATAAAAATTATAGTTAATTATGTATTGTAAAAGAATTTTGAAAAATTGAAATAATAAATTAAAATTAAAGTAATATTGATTTTATGTATCTTGTGTATCAGAGTTTATTAAATAAAATTTTAAGGGTAAAAATTCTCGAATTTAAAAGAGAAAATTAATTAATAAAGTTATTGTGGAAAAAATATTTTTAATAATTAATTGGAAATGAAATGTTAATCGTTTTTAAATATATCTAGTTTTTTTAGAAAAAAATTTAATTTAAAATTTAATATAAAATAATTATTAATTAAGAAAATATTTATTAAAATTGAATTTAATAATTTAAGGGATAAGCTTTAAATTAAAAAATTATAAATATAATAAATGAAATTATTTAAAATTTTTAAAATTTATATTGTTTAAAAATTAAAGTTTATTATAAAAAATTTTAAAAATAATAAAATTTAAATAAATAAATTTTAATTTTATATAAAAATATTAATAATAATAATAAATAATTAAGTAATAATGATAAAATTAGTATATAAAACAAATAATATATATATATATAAATTATTAAAATTAATTATAAGGAATTCGGCAAAAATTTATATTCACTTGTTTATCAAAAACATGTCTTTTAGGGATAATTTAAAGTCTAATCTGCCCACTGATATTTATATTAAAGGGCTGCAGTAATTTGACTGTACAAAGGTAGCATAATCAATAGTCTTTTAATTGATGACTAGTATGAAAGATTGAATGAAATATAAACTGTCTCATAATTAAAAATAGAATTTAATTTTTTAATTAAAAAGTTAAAATAATTATAAAAGACGAGAAGACCCTATAGAGTTTAATAATTATATTTTTTAAAATTATTTTTATTAGAGAAAATTTATGAAAAATATAATTATTTTGTTGGGGTGATAGAAAAATTAAATAAACTTTTTTTAAAAAAAATAATAAATCATAGATAAGTGAAAATAATGATCCAAAATTTTTGATTGTAAGAAAAAATTACCTTAGGGATAACAGCGTAATTTTTTTTTTTAGTTCAGATAAAAAAAAAAGTTTGCGACCTCGATGTTGGATTAAGATAAAATTTAAATGCAGTAGTTTAAAATTTTGATCTGTTCGATCATTAAAATCTTACATGATCTGAGTTCAAACCGGTGTAAGCCAGGTTGGTTTCTATCTTTATGTAAATAAAATATTTTAGTACGAAAGGATTAAATATTTAAAATAATTTTATAAAAAAGAATAATAATAAGATTAATTAACTATTTTGGCAGAAAAAATGTAATGATTTTAGAATTCATAAATATATAATTTAATTATATAGATAGTAAATGATAATAAAAGATATAATTTTAATTATAGTGGGATTAATTATTTTAATTTTAGGGGTTTTAATTGGAGTAGCTTTTTTAACTTTATTGGAGCGTAAAGTTTTAGGTTATATTCAAATTCGTAAAGGTCCTAATAAATTAGGTATTATAGGAATTTTACAGCCTTTTTCAGATGCAATTAAATTATTTAGAAAAGAACAAGTTTATCCAAAATATTCAAATTATTTATCTTATTATTTTTCTCCTGTAATTAGATTTATTTTATCTTTATTAGTTTGAATAGTAATTCCTTATTATTTTAATATAGTTAGTTTTAGATTAGGGTTTATATTTTTTTTTTGTTGTATAAGTTTAGGGGTTTATGGGGTTATAGTAGCTGGGTGATCTTCTAATTCAAATTATGCTTTATTGGGGGGGTTACGAGCTGTGGCTCAAACAATTTCTTATGAAGTTAGATTAGCTTTAATTATATTGTCAAGAATTTTAATAATTATAGATTATAATTTATTAAAATTTTATGAATATCAAGAAAATGTATGATTTTTTATAATTATGATTCCTTTAGGGATAATATTTTTAGTATCTAGATTAGCGGAAACTAATCGAACACCTTTTGATTTTGCTGAAGGTGAAAGAGAATTAGTTTCTGGGTTTAATGTTGAATATAGAAGAGGAGGATTTGCATTAATTTTTTTAGCAGAATATTCAAGAATTTTATTTATAAGAATATTATTTGTTTTACTTTATATGGGGGGGTATAATTTAAGTTTAATTTTTTATATTAAATTAAGATTAATTTCTTTTTTTTTTTTATGAGTTCGAGGGACATTACCTCGGTATCGTTATGATAAATTAATATATTTAGCTTGAAAAAGTTATTTACCTATTTCTTTAAATTTTTTATTGATGATTATTGGAGTTATTATTTTATTTTAATAAATATTTTTAGTATAAATTAATAGAATATAATTAATTCTTTCTTAAGTTTTCAAAACAAATGCTTTAACAAGCTCATTAATTATAAGTAAGTTAGTTTTTAAAAATTAAATTATCTCAATAAATTCTAATGATAGGCGTAAAAATAAAATAAGAAAAATAAATAATTGTTAATAATTGTCCTGTTAAAATATAAGGAGTTTCTACTGGACGAGCTCCAATTCAAGTTAATAGAATAATAGTAGCTACTATAATTCAAAATATGATTTGATTAATTGGGTAAAATTGGATACCTTGGATTTTTTTTAAAAATGTAAAAGGTAAAATAATTAAAATAAGAATTGATATTAAAAGGGCAATAACACCTCCAAGTTTATTTGGGATTGATCGTAAAATTGCGTATGCAAATAAGAAATATCATTCTGGTTGAATATGAATTGGGGTTACTAATGGATTAGCAGGGATGAAATTATCAGGATCCCCTAATAAATAAGGATTTCATAATGTTAAAAAAATTAAAAAAGAAGTTAAAATGATAAATCCAATTAAGTCTTTAAAAGTAAAAAAGGGGTGAAAAGGAATTTTATCTAAATTTCTATTAATTCCTAAAGGATTATTAGATCCTGTTTGATGAAGAAATAATAAATGAATTATAGTTATTATTGTTACAATAAAAGGTAATAAAAAATGGAATGTATAAAATCGAGTTAAAGTAGCATTATCTACTGCAAATCCCCCTCAAATTCAATTTACTAGTATAGTACCTAAATAAGGGATAGCGGATAATAAATTTGTAATAACTGTTGCACCTCAAAAGGATATTTGTCCCCATGGAAGAACATAACCTATAAAAGCAGTAGCTATTAATAGAAATAAAATAATAACTCCTACTATTCATGTTAATATAAGGTTAAAAGATTCATAATAAATTCCTCGGCCAATATGTAAATAAATACAAATAAAAAAAAAAGATGCTCCATTAGCATGTAAAGTTCGGATTAATCAACCATAATTAACATTTCGACAAATGTAATTTACTCTATAAAAAGCCATCTCAATATTAGCTGTATAATATATAGTTAAAAATAATCCGGTTAGAATTTGAATTATTAAACATAAGGCAAGTAAAGATCCGAAATTTCATCAAGTTGAAATATTAGAAGGAGAAGGTAAATCAATTAATGATCTATTAATAATTTTTAAAATAGGGTGAGTTTTTCGTAAAGGTTTAAATATATTTATCATTAGTATATATATATATATATATATATATATATATATATATAAATATATAAATAAATTTATTTAAATTAAATTATTTGTCGTAAAGGGCCAAAAAAAATATTAGTAATTTTTACTACTGTTACTAAAGTAATAAATAAATAAATAATTATTATTATTATTAAAATAAAAGTTTGATTATTATATAATTTAGATAAATTAAAATTATTTTCATTATTAAAAAAAATATAATTATTAAAAAAATTAGTTATATCTGCATTAAAATTAAAATTTATAATTTTTAAATTATTATATAAAAAAAAAGAAATAAAAATTAAAATTACAATTATAAAAAAATAAATTTTTAAAAAGTTAGAAGAAATAATAAATAATTCATTTGAAGCAATACTTGAAACATAAATGAATAATACTAATATACCTCCTAAAAAAGTAAGGAAAAGAATATAAGAAAATCAGTAAGTTTTAATTAATATACCTGAAAATATACAAATTAAAATAGTTTGACAAAGAATTATTAATCCTATTGATAAGGGATGATTTAAAGTAAATATAATAATAGAAAAATTAATAATTAATAAAGAAATAAAAATTTTTATAATTTCAAAAACAAAAAATAGTTTAATAAAAATAATAATTTTGGAGATTATTGATAAAGAATTTCTTTTTTTTTGAAGTTTAAAAAGAATATATCTTATTTTTGATTTACAAGACCAAAGTTTTAATTAAACTATAAAAACTAATGATAATAAATTTAATTATTGTTTTTATTATATATTTTATTGGGAACATAATTTTTGTTTCTAAGTATAAACATTTATTAATTGTTTTATTAAGATTAGAATTTATTGTTTTAAGTTTATTTTTTTTTATATTAATAATATTAATAATAATAGATTTTAATATATATATATTAATAGTATTTTTAGTTTTTTCTGTTTGTGAAGGGGTATTGGGTTTATCTATTTTAGTATCCATAATTCGAAGTCATGGAAATGATTATTTTCAAAGATTTAATTTATTATAAGTGATGATAAAATTTTTGTTTTTAATAATTTTTATAATTCCTTTATGTTTCATTAATAATATATTTTGAATGGTTCAAATAATATTAATATTAATAATATTTATATTTATAAATATTTCTATAGGTATTAATATGTATAATAATTTAAGATATATATATTCTTGTGATATAATTTCTTTTGGGTTAATTATATTAAGAATTTGAATTAGTTTTTTGATAATTATAGCAAGAGAAAATTTAAATAAAATTAATAACTATAAAAATTTTTTTTTATTTAATATTATATTATTATTAATTATATTATATTTAACTTTTAGAGTAATAAATTTATTTATATTTTATTTATTTTTTGAAAGAAGATTAATTTTTACTTTAATATTAATTATTGGTTGAGGGTATCAACCTGAACGGGTTCAGGCAGGGATATATTTATTATTTTATACTTTATTTGTTTCATTACCTTTATTAATAGGAATTTTTTTTATTTATGAATGTAAAAATAATATTATAATTTATTTTTTAAAATTTTATAATTTAAATATATATTTATTATATTTTAGAATAATTATAGCTTTTTTGGTAAAAATACCAATATATTTTGTTCATTTATGACTTCCTAAAGCTCATGTTGAAGCTCCAGTTTCTGGGTCAATAATTTTAGCTGGAATTATATTAAAATTGGGGGGGTATGGGTTATTACGAGTTTTAATTTTTTTACAGGAAATAAGTTTAAAAATAAATATTATTTGAATTATTATTAGATTAGTTGGAGGATTTTATATTAGATTAAAATGTTTTTGTCAGGTAGATATTAAATCATTAATTGCTTATTCATCAGTTGCGCATATAAGAATTGTTATTAGAGGTTTAATGACTTTAAATAATTGAGGTATAATAGGGGCATATATTTTAATAATTGGTCATGGATTATGTTCATCAGGAATATTTTGTTTAGCTAATATTAATTATGAACGATTACATAGACGAAGATTATTTATTAATAAGGGAATAATAAATTTTATGCCTTCAATAAGAATGTGATGATTTTTATTAATGTCTTCAAATATAGCTGCTCCTCCTTCTTTAAATTTGATAGGTGAAATTAGATTAATTAATAGATTAATTAGATGATCATGAATATCTATAATTATATTAATATTAATTTCTTTTTTCAGAGCTGGGTATAGATTATATTTATTTTCTTATAGTCAACATGGTAAATATAATTTAGGTCTTTATAGATTTTATGGGGGGGTTTCTCGTGAATATTTATTATTAATATTACATTGATTACCTTTAAATTTTATAATTTTAAAAATTGATTATAGAATAATTTGATTTTATTTAAATAATTTAATGAAAATATTGATTTGTGGAGTCAAAAATATGAAAAATATCATTTTAAATTATTATGAAAAATTCAATTTGTTTTATTAGATTTATAATATTAATAATTTTTAGAATATTAAATTTTTTTTTTATAATTTATTTTATTATAAATAATATAATTTTAATATTAGAGTGGGAGGTAATTAGATTTAATTCTACTAGTATTTTAATAACTATTTTATTAGATTGAATGTCTTTAGTTTTTATAATATTTGTTTCTTTAATTTCTTCTGTAGTAATTTATTATAGAAAAAGATATATATTTTCTGAATTAAATTTAAGACGGTTTATCATTTTAGTTTTAATATTTGTATTTTCTATAATAATATTAATTATTAGACCTAATATTATTAGAATTTTATTAGGGTGAGATGGTTTGGGTTTAGTTTCTTATTGTTTAGTAATTTATTATCAAAATGAAAAATCGTATAATGCTGGAATATTAACAGCTCTTTCTAATCGAATTGGGGATGTTTGTATTTTAATAGTTATTGCATGAATATTAAATTATGGAAGATGAAGATATTTATTTTATATAGAATTTATAAAAAATGATTTAATTATGAATTTAATTAGAGTAATAGTAATTTTAGCAGCTATAACAAAGAGAGCTCAAATTCCTTTTAGTTCATGATTGCCTGCAGCTATAGCTGCTCCTACTCCAGTTTCTGCATTAGTTCATTCTTCTACTTTAGTGACTGCAGGAGTATATTTATTAATTCGATTTAATTTATTATTAATAAATAGAATTTTTATAAAATTATTATTATTATTAGCTGGGATAACAATAATAATGGCTGGGATTTCAGCTACTTATGAGTTTGATTTAAAAAAAATTATTGCTTTATCTACTTTAAGACAACTAGGATTAATAATAAGAATTTTAAGAATGGGTTTATGAGATTTAGCTTTTTTTCATTTATTAACTCATGCTATATTTAAAGCTTTATTATTTATATGTGCTGGAATAATTATTCATATAATAAATGATAATCAAGATATTCGTTTTATAGGGGGTTTAAGAAAACAAATTCCTTTAACTTGTTTATGTTTAAATATTTCTAATATAGCTTTATGTGGGATTCCTTTTTTAGCAGGGTTTTATTCAAAGGATTTAATTTTAGAAATAGTTAGAATAAGAAATTTAAATTTATATGTATTTTTTTTATATTATATTTCAACAGGATTAACTATATTTTATAGAATACGTTTATTAATATATATAATAGTAAATGATTATAATTTAATTAGTATTTATAATTTATATGAAGAAGATTATATTATATTAAAAAGTATATTTGTTTTATTATTTATGAGAGTTATTAGAGGGGCTATATTAAGATGAATAATTTATTGTTATCCTTATATGATTTATTTAACTTTAAATATAAAAATAATAGTAATATACGTAATTTTATTAGGAGTTATTATAGGATTTATAATTAGAGAAATAAAAATTTATAGAGTTAATAAATTTATTATAAGTTATGAGTTAAGAAGATTTATAGGATTAATATGATTTTTGCCTAATTTATCTACTTATGGGGTTAATTATAAATTTATAAGATTAGGATATAATTTATTAAAAAATATTGATATAGGTTGAAGAGAAATTTATAGAGGATATGGGATATATAATATTTTAAAAAAATATTCTATTTTTTATTATTTTTTTCATATAAATAATTTTAAAATTTATTTATTTAGATTTATTTTATGAATATTTTTTTTTTTTTTTATTATAATAATAATATAAATATTTAAATAGCTTATAATTAGAGCATAATATTGAAGATATTAAGGAAATTAAATAATTTTTAAATAAAATAATATTTATAAAAAAAAAAATTTTAATTTTACAATGAAAATGTAATGTTTTAATAAACTATATAAATAGAAATATTAATGGTTATTAATCACTAAAAATTAAGTTAGCAGCTTAATTATAAGATATTTCTTTAAAATTTAATTGGAATTAATATTCAATTTTATCATTAACAGTGATATACCTCTTTTTGGTTTCAATTAATAAATAAGGAGTATAATACTCTATCTTTTAAGTCGAAATTAAATGCAAATTGCTTCTTATTTAAGATAAATTGATTACAATATTTTTTAATTGCAAATTAAATGTTTTTTTTAAACTATAATCCTATATATATATATATATGTATATATATATATATATATATATATATTAATTAATTAGATCAATTTAATATATTTTGATTTCATTCATGATAAAGCCCTAATAATAGGATAATAAAAAAAAAAAAATTAATTTTTAATCAAATAAAAAAATTAACTGATTTAAAAATAGGAATAATAGGAAAAATTAAAGCAATTTCTACATCAAAAATTAAAAAAATAACTGTAATAAGAAAAAAATGTAAAGAAAAAGGAATACGAGCTGAAGATTTAGGGTCAAATCCACATTCAAAAGGAGAACATTTTTCTCGGTCAAAAAATGTTTTTTTAGAAAGCATAATAGATAAAAATATTATAATATTAGAAATTAAACATACAAATAAAAAAGAAGAAAAAATTAAAATAATTATTTATATTAAAATGTTTTAAACTTTTTGATTGGAAATCAAATATACTAAATATATTATATAAATAATTAATTACCTCATCAATAAATTGAAATATAAAGAAAAAGTCAAACTACATCAACAAAATGTCAATATCAAGCTGCTGCTTCAAATCCAAAATGATGAGAATTTGAAAAATGATTATTTAAATGTCGAATGAAGCATACAAATAAAAAAATTGTTCCAATTATTACATGTAAGCCATGAAATCCAGTTGCTATAAAAAAAGTAGAACCATAAATTCTATCAGCGATAGTAAAAGGGGCTATAATATATTCATAAGCTTGGAGAATTGTAAAATAAATTCCTAAAATAATTGTAATTAATAAACTTTGAGATGTTTGAGAGTGGTTATTTTCAAGAAGTGCGTGATGAGCTCAAGTTACAGAAATTCCTGAAGAAATTAAAATAATAGTATTTAATAATGGGATTTGAAATGGGTTAAATGGGATAATACTTAAGGGGGGTCATAAATTACCAATTTCAATATTAGGGGCTAAACTTCTATGAAAAAAAGCTCAAAAAAAAGATAAAAAGAAAAAAATTTCAGAAACAATAAAAAGAATTATTCCTCATCGAAGACCTTTTGAGACTAAAATGGTATGTTTACCTTGATAAGTTCCTTCTCGGCAAATATCTCGTCATCATTGATATATAGTTAAAATAGAAATAATATAACCTAAAATTAATAAATTTAAGTTAAAATTATGGAATCATTTAATTAATCCTGTAACTAAAGTTAATACTCTAATAGCTCCTGTAAATGGTCAAGGGCTATAATCTACTAAATGGTACGGGTGATTATGGTTTATTGACATTAATTAACTTCTCTAGAATAAAGAGTTCTAAGAATTGCAATTACATAAGATTGAATAACCGCAACTGCAGATTCAAGAATTATAAGTAAAATTTGAACAATAATTAAAATAAAAATTAGATATGTGGGGAAATTAGGTCCTGTTCTTCTTAAAAGAATTATTAATAAATGGCCTGCAATTATATTTGCAGTTAAACGAACTGCTAAAGTTCCAGGTCGAATAATATTACTAATTGTTTCAATTAATACTATAAAAGGTATTAAAATGGTTGGGGTTCCTTGAGGAATTATATGAGCAAATATATGTTGATAATTATTAATTCACCCAAAAAATATAAATCTTAATCAAAGAGGAAGGGAAATTCTTAAAGATAATGTTAAATGACTAGTTCTTGTAAAAATGTAAGGAAATAAGCCTAAAAAATTATTGAATAAAATAAATGAAAATAATGAAATAAAAATAAAAGTTGAACCTTGATGATTTTTAGGCCCTAATAAAGTTTTAAATTCATTATATAATTTATTTAAAATAAAATTTCAAAAAATAAAATGACGATTAGGAATTAGTCAATATACATAAGGGATAAATAATAAACCTAAAAAAGTTCTTAGTCAATTAAAAGAAATATTGAATAAGTTAGTAGAAGGGTCAAAAATTGAAAATAAATTAGTTATCATTTTCAAAAAATTATTTTTTGATTTTTAAATGTTTTAAAATTTTTTCTTATTTTTAAATTAAAAATATAATAATTTATAATATTAAAAATAATAAAAATACTAATAAAAAATAAAAATAAAATTAATCAATTAATAGGTATTATTTGAGGAATAAAAGAATATTACATTGTAATAATTTAAATTTGACATATTTATGTTATAATAATTTAACTAATTCTTTATTAAAATAACCAATCATTAGAAGTAAATGCTAATTTACTATAAAATGGTTTAAGAGACCAGTACTTGCTTTCAGTCATCTAATGATGAATAATTATTAATTCAATTAATAAAATTTTTAATTGGAATTCTTTCAATTACAATAGGTATAAAACTATGGTTTGCTCCACAAATTTCAGAACATTGTCCAAAAAAAATTCCAGGGCGATTTATAAAAAAATTAGTTTGATTTAAACGTCCTGGGTTAGCATCTACTTTTACCCCTAATGAAGGGATAGTTCATGAATGAATAACATCTGTAGCTGTCACTAAAATTCGAATTTGATTATTTATTGGTAAAATAATGCGATTATCTACATCTAATAATCGAAAATTATTTAATGAGAGGGAATTATTAGGAATTATGTAAGAATCAAATTCAATATTATTAAAATCTGAGTATTCATATCTTCAATATCATTGATGTCCAATACATTTTAGAGTAATTAAAGGATTATTTAATTCATCTAATAAATATAAGAGTCGAAGAGAAGGTAAAGCAATAAAGATTAAAGTAATAGCTGGTAAAATAGTTCAAATAAGTTCAATTATTTGATTTTCTAATAAAAATCGATTAATATAATTATAAAAAAATAAATTAATTATAATGTAACCTACTAAAATAGTAATTATAATTAAAATAATTAAAGTATGATCATGAAAGAAAATAATTTGTTCTATTAAAGGGGAATTTCTATTTTGAAAATTTAAATTTGATCAAGTTGCCATTTCTAAAAAAAGGAAAGCCTTTATAAATGGGGTTTAAATCCATTACATATAATCTGCCATATTAGAAGTTTCTTAAAATAGGAAGTTCATTATATGAATGTTCAGCAGGAGGGAAATTTTGATATCATTCAATTGAAGATGATATATTTAAAGAAAATAAAATAATTCGTTGGTTAATTATAGATTCTCAAATAATAATTAATATAAATATAATAGATAAAAGAGAAATATAAGATCCTAAAGAAGATACTAAATTTCAAGAAAGATAAATATCTGGATAATCTGAATAACGACGAGGTATTCCTGCTAATCCTAAAAAATGTTGAGGGAAAAATGTTAAATTAACTCCGATAAATATAGAAATAAATTGAATTTTTAAAAGATATGGATTTAAAGTTAATCCTGTAAATAAAGGGTATCAATGAATAAATCCTCCTATAATAGCAAAAACAGCTCCTATAGAAAGAACATAATGAAAGTGGGCGACAACATAATAAGTATCATGAAGAGAAATATCAATAGAAGAATTAGCTAAAAGAACTCCTGTTAAACCTCCAACTGTAAATAAAAATACAAATCCTAATCTTCATAAAATTGAAGGGCTATAATTAATTTGAGTTCCATGTAAAGTTGCTAATCAACTAAAAATTTTAATTCCTGTTGGAACTGCAATAATTATAGTGGCTGAAGTAAAATAAGCGCGAGTATCAATATCTATTCCTACTGTAAATATATGATGAGCTCAAACTACAAATCCTAATAAACCAATAGCTATTATAGCATAAATTATTCCTAAACAACCGAAAGTTTCTTTTTTTCCACTTTCTTGGGGAATAATATGAGAAATTATACCAAATCCTGGTAAAATTAAAATATAAACTTCAGGATGACCAAAAAATCAAAATAAATGTTGATAGAGAATAGGGTCTCCTCCTCCTGCAGGATCAAAAAAAGAAGTATTAATATTACGATCAGTTAAAAGTATAGTAATAGCTCCTGCTAATACAGGTAAAGATAATAATAATAAAAGGGCTGTAATTCCTACTGCTCAAACAAATAAAGGTATTTGATCAAAATTTATATTATTAAGTCGTATATTAATAATTGTAGTGATAAAATTAATTGCACCTAAAATTGATGAAATTCCAGCTAAATGAAGAGAAAAAATTGCTAAATCAACAGATCTACCTCTATGGGCAATATTAGAAGAAAGGGGGGGGTAAACTGTTCATCCTGTTCCAGCTCCGGTTTCTACAATTCTACTAGAAATTAGTAATGAAAGAGAAGGGGGGAGGAGCCAAAATCTTATGTTATTTATTCGTGGGAAAGCTATATCAGGAGCTCCTAATATTAAAGGAACTAATCAATTACCAAATCCTCCAATTATAATAGGTATAACTATAAAAAAAATTATAATAAAAGCATGAGCTGTAACAATTATGTTATAAATTTGATCATTTTCAATTAAAGATCCAGGATTACCTAATTCTGCTCGAATTAATAAACTTAAAGATGTTCCAATTATTCCGGCTCAAATTCCAAAAATAAAATATAATGTACCAATATCTTTATGATTTGTTGAATAAATTCATTTTCGCATAAAATAAAATGGCTGAGGTATAAGCGATAAATTGTAAATTTATTAACAAGAAAAATTCTTTTTTATTAGTTAAAATTTTATAAAGAAAAGAAATTTTAGTCTTATATTCAAAAATGATATAAAATTGCAAATTTTAAGGAATAATAAATTAAATTATTAAGACTTAAAGAAATTTCTTTATAAATAATTTTGAAGATTATTAGTTTATATTAACTTAAAGTCTTTAATAAAAAAAAAATATATTAAAAATTAATCCTATTAATGAAATAAAATTAAAAAAATTAATATAAATAATAAAATTATTTTTAATAAAATTTTTAAATCATTTTAGTTTAATATAATTAAATATAAAAGATGAATAAATAATTCGGATATAAAAAAATAATATAATTAAACTTATAATAATAAAAATAAATGTTAATAAATAAATTTTATTAATAATTAAAAAATTAATTATAATTCATTTAGGAAAAAATCCAATAAAAGGGGGTAATCCCCCTAATGATAAAAAATTAATTAATAAAGAAATTTTAATTATTGGGTTAAAATTTATAATAAAAAGTTGATTAATATAATAAATATTTAATAAATTAAATAAAAAACATATTATACTAATTAAAAATGAATATATAATTAAATAAAATATTCATAAATTTTCTCTAATAATTAAAGAAATTAATATTCATCCTAAGTTATTAATAGAAGAAAAAGCTATTAATTTTCGTAAAGAAGTTTGATTAAGTCCTCCGATAGCCCCAATAATTACATTTAAGATTATAATAAAAAATAAGAAATTTTTATTAAAATAATATGAAAGAAGAATTATTGGTGAAATTTTTTGTCAAGTTATTAAAAGAAATGAATTAAATCATGATAATCCTTCAATAATATTAGGGAATCAAAAATGGAATGGGGAAGATCCTATTTTTATAAGAAGATTTAAATTAATTATAATAGATAAAATATAATTTAAATTTAAATGTTTAAAAAAAATTAATTTAATTAAAATTACAAATAAAAAATTTACAGAAGCAATAGATTGAATAAGAAAATATTTTAAAGAAGCTTCTGAAGAAAAAAGATTTTTAGAGTTAGAGATAAGGGGGATAAAAGATATAAGATTAATTTCTAATCCAATTCAACAGCCAAATCAAGAGTTGGCAGAAATAGAAATTAAAGTTCTAAAAAATAAAATAAATAAAAAAAATATTTTATTCGAATTAAATATAAAATAAATTAAATATAGAAAAAAATTCTTTTAGAATTATCAGTTCTTAAAAATATATTTTAGTGTAAGATGCACAATAATTTTTGATATTATTAGATATAGTTTAATTCTATAAAATATAATAAAGGTAAAAAATTACATAATTTATCCTATCAGAATAATCCTTTTTATCAGGCACTTTATTTTTTTTAAAAAAAAGGATAATCTTTATATTTGGGGTATGAACCCAAAAGCTTTATTTAGCTTATTTTTAA